GAATTCATCAATACAATAAAAAAAAGGATCTAAATATAAAGAAATCATTTTTTTTTTTTCAATTTTATCCCATCCCATATTGATAAAAAGAAAGTTTCATTTATTATTCGTTTTTTATAATTAAATGAAATATATTATATTTAATATATATTTAAAGAATAGTCCATATATACTAATATATATCAGTATATATTAGATCTTGGTTATTAGTTTACTCAACTCAAGAGTTTATCCATACGTAGATGTGACAAATGATGAATTGATTTCTTAACTATGTTACTCCACTTTTGTTAAGACCGCCATCTATAATTAGAATAATTGATAAATCAAAAAGGTATTTTTTTTATCCTCGTATCTTTTCAAAAATTTCAATTTAGGGAAGTGCTTTATAAACATATGTATAAAAAGAACATATTTCATTTAGTCTCTTCATGTCTACTATAACTAGTTATTTCGGTTTTCTACTAGCAGCTTTGACTATAACCTCGGCTCTATTTATCGGTCTGAATAAGATACGACTTATTTGAAATTAATTGCATGAACAATTCATAACAAAATTTTTCTTACGACGTTAATTTTCAATTCTTATTCGGTGAGCTTCATGGGTACTTCCCATGAATATTTAAGGATAAACATTACCTCTCCTTTTCACCTTTCAAACAAATTGAAATGATTGAAGTTTTTCTATTTGGAATTGTCTTAGGTCTAATTCCTATTACTTTGGCTGGATTATTCGTAACTGCATATTTACAATACAGACGTGGTGATCAATTAGACCTTTGATTAATTAACATCTGTTTTTTTGATTGACCTCCTACCGGCTTTAATTTACAGGAGGTCAATTTAAAATTTCTGTTCAATTTTTTATTTTCGACCTACCGAAAGAACAAGAATCTAATCACGCTCTGTAGGATTTGAACCTACGACATCGGGTTTTGGAGACCCGCGTTCTACCGAACTGAACTAAGAGCGCTTTATTATCACAACAAATAGTTTGTTACGGATATATAATATATAGACTATCATCAATAATAAAATTAAAGGTTGATTCTGTCTATCTAATTTTAATTAATATTAATTGACCTCTCGTTTCTGCTAGCAATAGGTAGGGATGACAGGATTTGAACCCGTGACATTTTGTACCCAAAACAAACGCGCTACCGAGCTGCGCTACATCCCTTTTCAATTGGTCTACAGTGTCATTGTAGAGAATCTTTGTCTTCTTTTCCACATCTTTATTTCTTTCATTGATATACCACCTTGTGATTTATTCTTTAAAATTTTTTAGTCTAATTTCATTATATATTATATATAACATATAATAATAAACTTCTATTATAATTATATTATATATTAAGTACTGAATAAATATGAAACCCAGCGTAATAAAGTAAAAAAAAAAAATGAATCTTTTTCGGGAATTCTGAGACAGAAAGGGACTTTTTGTTTTAAGAAAAGGAATATTTACTTAATGGTTATACAGTTCAATTTGAATTAGGGATTCTGCGTAGACATACAAGTGTCGCTCATTAATTACATAGACACATCCAGTCATATATGTATTACTATTATGTATTACAAATTTAGAATAAAATAAAAAAGAAGGAGGGTTGAAATGCGAGATCTAAAAACATATCTTTCCGTGGCACCGGTAGTAAGTACTCTATGGTTTGGTTTGTTAGCAGGTTTATTGATAGAGATCAATCGTTTATTTCCGGATGCATTAATATTCCCTTTTTTTTCATTATAGTAAGTGAGGTAGGAAGGGGGTGAAGAAAATTAGAGCTAGAATCAAATATTTGTGACTAATCCCTCCCCTTACTCTTATTATTTTTTTCTTTTTTTTTATGAAAATAAATTAGAAAAGAATAAAAGCGGATTCACCTCAGTGAAATTAAAAACTCGGGGTTCCAAGACCAATAATGACATTAATAATCAATAAATATGGAATAGCTCTGGCAACAATATCATACAAAAAAATTCAATGAAAAATGAAATATGGTATGTACAGCGATTCTAAATTCTAAATATCGAATTAGAAATCATTATATTACTTATTATTACTATATTGATAGATTGTGACGAAATCCTTCCTAATTGGATTTTAATTTAGCAACTTCTATTTTTTTTTTATTTCCTTTCTTCATTAGCTTCAGATCGAAAAATAGAAGAGTTGAGTCAATCAAAAATACAAAGGAGGTTCATGGCCAGGGGTAAAGAAGCTCGAGTAACAATTTTTTTGGAATGTACCAGTTGTATTCGAAACCGCGTTAATAAGGAATCAACGGGCATTTCCCGATATATTACTCAAAAAAATCGACATAATACGCCTAGTCGATTGGAATTGATAAAATTCTGTCCCTCTTGTTACAAACATACAATTCACGGGGAGATAAAGAAATAGATCGAACCAATCACTCGCGCGTTAGCCTTGCCTTCCAAGGAAGACGAAAAACAATATATTATATATAACATAACAATAATTATATATTATTTATATAACAAATAAGAAAAATTATATCTAACAGATCTTATATCCTATATTTATTTAAATATAAAATAAACAAAGCAATCCTTTTTTTTAATTCAAAATCATTTCTGATCCGATCAAAAAATAATTAGGATTTTCAGGACAAGGAATAAAAAAACAATGGATAAGTCCAAGCGGCTCTTTCTTAAATCCAAGCGATCTTTTCGTAGGCGTTTGCCCCCGATACAATCGGGGGATCGAATTGATTATAGAAACATGAGTTTAATTAGTCGATTTATTAGTGAACAAGGAAAGATATTATCTAGGCGGTTGAATAGATTGACCTTAAAACAACAACGATTAATTACTATTGCTATAAAACAAGCTCGTATTTTATCTTTGTTACCTTTTCTTAATAATGAGAAACAATTTGAAAGAAGCGAGTCGACTCCTATAACTAATGGTCTTAGAATTAAAAATAAATAGGCTTGCTCTTCAATTGAATCAAAATAAAACTTCAATCTGACTTCAAATGCAAATTGACGTTTTGCTCAAAAATTTTGAAAATTAAGATTTTAGTCTTGTGTCGTAAGAAAAAGTAATAAAAAAAATAATTTGGGAACGAAGAATAAATCTGTTTTTAGTGAACGTCTTTGTTCATTGTGACGGCTTTATCAGATGATATCCTATATTTATCATACTAATTTCTACTCTACCTTCCCGAATTCACTCCCGAAGGAACTCCATTAAAACATTACAATGGATTCCTTAAAATCTCCTTATCTTATTTTAAGATCTCATTGGAAATCATATAAATACAACTCCTATTTAATATAGCTATTTGTGCAAGTATTTTACGGTTAAGGAGCAACTGCTCCTTGTACAGATTGTGTATTAATCTACTATAACTATAATATAGTTTCTTGGCTCGGATTACTGCATTTATCCGAGTGATCCACAAACGACGAAAATCTCGCTTTTGCCTACCTCTATCTTGATGAGCCGAAACCAAAGCTCTTATTTTATGTTGAGTAATAGTACGAGAAAGTCTTGAACGAGCTCCTCGAAAACTTGATGCAAATAAACGAATTTTGGTTCTACGTCTTCGAGCTATATATCCTCGTTTAATTCTAGTCATTGAATAAATAAATGAAACTTTGATGAATAACTAATTGATTTCTTTTCTTTCAGTTATTTCCTTTCCCTTTCCTAGTCTATTAATAACAAAACGGATTCTTCCAATGTATAAAATAAAAACTCCAATGGCTTTTGCTACTCTAACCTTCCTGACCACGATTTTTTATTTTTTTAGGATTCTCAGCTCGAAATAAGAATAATAAATTATATTGATACGAGGTATAAAAAAAGATAGAAAAACTAGTAAATAGAAATAGGTATAGTGGTTTCCATCGTTTCTATGGTTGCTTCTTAAACGGTGAGGTCCTCTCTATACACCGGAGCCTCCTCCCTCATTTCATTTAATCAATCTTGTTAACTTGTACAGTTCACACTCTTTGGCTCTACCCATCATTATCCAGTAATAGGTCTTTCACAACGAGACCCGCCTAGAACAGTAACGGTATTTTATTTAATTATGAAGGTTAGCTGAGTAGCTGACCTTGTTAGTCCGTTCTTGCAGGAGTCAAGAAGGGGCATAATCGTTCTCCTTTTTAAATAGAATTTCCCTGCTTAATGAATACCATTTGTTACCAATAGGGAATTCTTTCTCATCTTAAATTAAAAACGTAATTGATGGGATTTGTACTAATTTTAACCATAAATTAATTTGATACCACAATAGAAGGATATGATATATCTTTTTTAGATATTTTGATTTTTCGTATAGTGAACGGTCTTCTTCCATGCTATCCTATTCACTGTTATTGATCACTTATACTGGATCAATTCTTTTCTTGTGACCTAGTCCATGATCCGACCGAGTCGCACATACACCCTAGTACATGTTCCTCGTCGCTGAGGACATCCTCCAAGAGCGGGGGATTTAATGATATTTTTGATTGGCTGTCGTGTGTTTCTAATAAGTTGTTTAATAGTTGGCATGTTGAATCATATACATAATGGGGGATGGTTTAGATCGATCCTAACCAGATAATTATGAATCCTTGTATTTATATAATATTTAGAACATTGTATTAAACCTGGTAAGAATAGAAAATATCAAATTGCATACTTGCGTGAAATCCCTTTTATTTTTTATTCAACCGCTACAAGATCAACAAGTCCATGAGCTTGGGCTTCTGTTGCTGACATAAAAACATCTCTTTCCATGTCTTCGGAAACAACCCATAAGGGTTTGCCCGTTCTTTGTACATAAACCTTTGTGAGGGTTTCACGCAGCTTTAGTAGTTCTTCCGTTTCCAGGATAAATTCTCCCGTCCGTGCCTCATAAAAAGAAGTAGAAGGTTGATGGATCATTACCCTGATGAAATCACATAATAAATTTTTATTCTATCTCGCGTGATGAAAGGCGAAAATAAAAATATAATAAAAAGTATAGAATTCAACAACCGTACAGGCATCTTTTTCACATTGCATACGGCTCCTACAATGGAATTCACTTTATATACATATACCCCCCCTTTTTTTATTTTACATTGAAGAAATAAAAAAAAAATTAGAGGGTCTATCATATTCACATAGGTAAATGATCCAATAACCACCCTTCCTTTTGGGGTAATTAAAAAATACTACGATGGTTCCGTTGCTTTATATATTAATTTAGTCTTTTATTTCGCAATCCCAAAGTTTCCTTTTTTTCGTATTCTTTGAGAATAATATATATCTTGTTAAGAGTTTTTCGGTGTGAAAACTAAAAAGTTTGTGACGCTGAAATGGGTCTCCTGATATATCAGATAAAATAGGAAATACCCTTTATCTCATACTACTCTTTCGATACATAATTTAACAATTTTGGAAAAAAAAATTTCCTATCGAATTCTAAGTGCCATGCTATTATTACTTAATATTCATATTTCATATATCGCGAAGGCATAGTCTTGTCTGCTTTTTTCTCTCAACTCAAATAAAAAACTCATTGGCGCCAAGCGTGAGGGAATGCTAAACGTTTGGTAATTTCTCCTCCGACCAGAATAAAAGATCCCATTGAAGCGGCTAATCCCATGCATATTGTTTGTACATCTGGTTGCACAAATTGCATAGTATCATAAATACCTAACCCAGGTATTACCCATCCGCCGGGAGAGTTTATAAACAAATACAGATCCGGGGTATCATCCTCTATACTGAGATATATCATAAGACCAATAAGTTGATTCGAGATCTCGTCATCAACCTCTTGGCCTAAAAAAAGCAATCTTTCTCGATAAAGTCGGTTGAGTGGGATAAAATTGTATCCCTTTCGGAACCGTACATGCATCTTTTAACGCATACGGTTCAATACAAATCGCAAAAAAAAAATCAATGTGTAGATTCCAGTTTTATTTATTATATATAAATAAATAAATTCACTAAACTTATCGGACTAACTTTTCATTGATGTATTCTTTCATCGGAATTCAATCCAAATCACGATGTAATTTTCTTGTTCCTGAATGGTCTTCTTGAATTCTTTTAGGTTTATGCTCTACTCCGAGTAAAGATCTGATCGGTTTTGATTTTCATATATAGGCCAAATGCCCGAATACTACGTCTTTTTGCTACGACTTCTTTTTTTTCAATTTATTTGTGTCTCCCGCTAAATATTAAATATTCAATGCATTCATCATATTACTCCATTTAGTAACAGTTTGAGATCACTTCTATTTCTATTAGAATTTAGATTATAAATAGAAGATTAGATAAATAAATTTAAAATAGAAATAGAATATGATATTTTAAGTAGAAATAATAGATATATTAACAATTGGTTTTTTCTAAACGGAGCCTGTATACTTCATTTTATCGAACTAAGGCAACCATAAATTATTCTAATTTCTAATATTAATCTGTATATCCCCTAAAAAATAGATTTCATTTTATTCTAATTTTCGTCATTGCATTTCACGCTCCAAATTTTTGATGATTCAATCAATCTTTCTTGGGCGAAAGGGAGGATATCTCAATTGGGGATAGAGAACGGGGAAATACCGTATAACCAAATATATCCGACAAGTCGCACTATACGTCAACCCACGATGCATCTTCGTCTCCAGGATTTCGAAAAGGTACTTGTGGAACACCAATAGGCATTAAATGAAAGAAAAATTACGTACTATATCTCACTTTGATGTGAAAGCGTAAAAGTAGGTTTATTGTCTTAAATAATATTTTCTCTTTTATCATATTTTATAAAAAAAAAAAAGAAAAGAAGTTCATAAAATAAAAAAGGAAGACAGAATTAATAAAGTAAAAAAGTAAATTTCTTACAAAAGGTCTTTTCGATGAACAAATCTAGATGCAGGCAGTTACTCATATAAAATGCTATCAACGCCTGACCATTGCGTGTTGGTACTTATCGGGTGTAGAATAAATCTGCTTCTTTTTGTTTCTACGAACAAAATTGTTCCATTATTATTAAAAGAGATTCTTACTAAAAGAATAGAAAAAATATTAATCCTTTCCCCGAGATAATTCACTAAAAAATTAAGTTCCATAGTCTATTTTTTTTGCAGTGCAATAAAGTTACATAGCGTCCATTTCTTAATTGAAAAAGGGGGGGGTATTTCCATGGGTTTGCCTTGGTATCGTGTTCATACGGTCGTATTGAATGATCCCGGCCGTTTGATTTCTGTCCATATAATGCATACAGCTCTGGTTGCTGGTTGGGCTGGTTCGATGGCTCTATACGAATTAGCTGTTTTTGATCCCTCTGATCCTGTTCTTGATCCAATGTGGAGACAAGGTATGTTCGTTATACCTTTCATGACTCGTTTAGGAATAACCAATTCATGGGGTGGTTGGAGTATCACAGGGGGTACTCTAACGAATCCGGGTGTTTGGAGTTACGAAGGTGTGGCTGGTGCACATATTGCGTTTTCTGGCTTGTGCTTTTTAGCAGCTATCTGGCATTG